ATCGTAAGCTAAACCCGTGCTGACGAATAACCAACCCGCAATGAATAGGGAAGGTATAGTAATACTATGAATGACCCAGTATCGAATACTGGTAATAATATCAGCAAAAGAACGTTCTCCTGTGCTTCCAGACATGCTGAGCTCCACATATTCTTGTACAGTCAAAGGGGGATCGATTCCGTAAAAGATAAGATCAGTAAATGGAAATTCACTGAATTGTAATCTTTGTGAGATCGTCAATATAGTACCAAGGGTATTTTTAGAATATACCGAATCAGTATAGCTATCCTTCTTCTGACACAGCAACGCAACCTCAATCAGTATCGAAATGCGGGACTAGATAATTGCTTTGTTCTTTTCTTCTTGCTGGTCGATGTATAACTGTGTACCATTCAATAGAAACTATTCAATAGAAAATTCCTCAAATTTCTGTAGTATGGGGTTTCTTTTCTATCCATTTCCATTATTAGCTTCGGACTCGAAAGTGAAAATCAGGTAAAATGGGAATCCGACAGATTGTTTTCTAATAATTCATGACGGAGATTATCATATTTCCCCAATTCAATTAGATCTGAATTCTATCAATTTCCTTTTCGGAGGTGTAGAAGAGGTTTTTTGTTGTAATCCCCCTCTTTTTTTTAAGGAATTGGTTAGCCGTCGAAAAACAAGTAACAGTGGTAGATAGGATTCGATAAAAGAAGGATAAAAATTATTCAAATAATTCTAATAATCTATATTTGTGATGGGCGCGTTGTTTTGTTGTATTAGATCCAAAGGTTTTTTCTTGACCAAGGAGAAGGGGCTTTATGCTTTATATATAATATGGAAAGACAAAATGTAAAATCTATAAAGGAAAAGATAATAGGAATTATTACTTTTAGAATCGAATTGGACCGAAATAAAAAGTGGATTTTTTCGAGTGATCTGATCGTGCGATACCTTTTTTATTCTCATTTGAGATATTATGGGAATGAACCTATTGTTCAATCTAATGAGTTAAAAAAAATTAAAGTAAATAAAATAAAGTAAAAAAGTAAAGAAAAAGGTATTATAAGGTATAAGTTCACTCTTTATTCGATTATTCGAAACTCGAAAATGTATTAGATACAATAAAAAAGAAAAAATAAAAATACAAAATCGAAGCGATTCCGCAATTTTGTTCCATATTGATTGAAAAAGAAAAAGAATTTCGTTTTTGGAACAAAGTTACATGACACAGTTTTTATTATTATTTTAATATTAGTTTACTCAAGAGTTGCCTAACGAATCCGTTGATTCTGAATCGTGGGATAGGTCGATGTCAAATGTCAAAGATTATGAATTGATTTCTTTTTCTCCCCCTGTCACTCTATTTTTGTTAGTACCTTCTATAACTATAAAGATTGATGAATCAAAAACTTTCAATTGAACTTTTTCTTTCAATTGGTATGGTATTTTTGCTTATCCTCGTATCTTTCAAAAGTTGAAACTTAGGGAAGTGCTTTATAAACATATGTATAAAAAGAAGATATTTCCTTTAGTTCCTTTATGCCTACTATAACTAGTTATTTCGGTTTTCTACTAGCGGCTTTAACTCTAACTTCCGCTCTATTTATTGGTCTGAGTAAGATAGGACTTATTTGAAATTCATTGAATGAATAATTCATAAAAAGAAATCTTTCTGTGGTATTCCAGATATTCTCTAGTTCCTTACTGTGTTAATTACCAATTATTGGTTATTGAGATTCCTAGACAATACGGATTAATATTTAGACGGATTAATATTTAGGGATAGATATTACCTCTCTTTTTCCCCTTTCAAATAAATTAAATTGAAATGATTGAAGTTTTTCTATTTGGAATCGTCTTAGGTCTAATTCCTATTACTTTGGCTGGATTATTCGTAACCGCATATTTACAATACAGACGTGGTGATCAGTTGGACCTTTGATTAATTAACATCTCTTTTTTTAACTGACCCCCCCTTCTTTAATTTAATCCGGGGGAGGTCAAGGTAAAATTAAGATTGCTGTTCAAATATTTCAGTTCAGTGTAATTTTCGATCTAACAAGACAAGAGTGGAATCACGCTCTGTAGGATTTGAACCTACGACATTGGGTTTTGGAGACCCACGTTCTACCGAACTGAACTAAGAGCGCTTTCTTATCACAACGGAAAAGATTAGAAAGAGAGGTATTCTTTTTTTTTTTCTAACTCCAATAAATATTTCTTGCATATGTATATTATCACATATCATTAAAGATTATGTATGTCCAAATTGAATCGATCAAAAATGGATCTCTCGTTACTGTTCCTCTGAGCAGTAATAGGTAGGGATGACAGGATTTGAACCCGTGACATTTTGTACCCAAAACAAACGCGCTACCAAGCTGCGCTACATCCCTTTCAATTGGTCTACAGTATCATTGTAGAGAATCCCCGTCTTGTTTTCCACATCCTTATTCTCTTTCCTCCATTGATATGCAAAATGGATCTTGGCATTTCTTTTTTTCGTCTCATATCATATAACATATAATAATAATAAATGAATATTTTTCTCGGGAATTCTCAATTCTCAGACGGAAAGGGACCCATTGTTCTGCTTTAAGAAAAAGAAAAGAAAATCTTATCTACCGAATCATTACACATTTCAATTTGAATTAGGGATTCCGCGCACAAATACAAGTGGTCTTTAACTACATATACATCTCTTACCATAATGTATTACAATATGGAATACAAAAAAAAGAAGGAGGATTTTCAATGCGAGATCTAAAAACATATCTTTCCGTGGCCCCGGTACTAAGTACTCTATGGTTCGGGTCTTTAGCAGGTTTATTGATAGAAATCAATCGTTTATTCCCCGATGCGTTGACATTTCCCTTTTTTTCATTCTAGTTAGTGACATGGAAAGGGGTGAAGAAGAGTAGAGATAGAATCAAATATTTTTGTGACTAATCTCTCTTTCCCCTCTTTTCTTGTTTTTTTTTTTTCGAATCCCAGATAGATAGAATAAGAATAAGGGGGGGGAAAGAGAAAGAAAAAAGTGGATTCAACCTCAGCGAAACTCGGGTTCAGGCTCCAATTAAATTAAAATAGAGTTAAAAGAAAACGGAAATGGAAATGTGGCTAGGGTAAGAGTATCATACAATACAAGATACTTAAATGAAATACTGTACTGTGATTAGAAATAGAGTTAGAAATTTTTGTATTACTTACTATTTACTATATGGATTGCAACAAAATCTTTATTTCATAATTTGATTTTGAGTTGTTAGCAACTTATATTTTTTTCGTTCCTTTCTTCTTATTCGCTTTGGATCGGAAAATATAAAAGTTGGGTGAATCAAAACCCAAAAGGAGGTTCATGGCCAAGGGTAAAGATGTTCGAGTAAGAGTTATTTTGGAATGTACCAGTTGTGTTCGAAACGGTGTTAATAAGGAATCGACGGGTATTTCCAGATATATTACTCAAAAGAATCGACACAATACACCTAGTCGATTGGAATTGAGAAAATTCTGTCCCTATTGTTACAAACATACAATTCATGGGGAGATAAAGAAATAGATATAGATCGAACCGAGTCTTTGTGTGTCACTCTTCCGAGGAACATGAAAAAAATTATATATATCTATATTATTCATATATTTAAATAGAAACAAATAAATATAGACAAACAAATCCTATTAATTAATTTTATAAATCATTTTTTATTTGATCGGAATAGGATTTTAAGGATAAGGAATAAAAAAATTATGGATAAATCCAAGCGACTCTTTCTTAAATCCAAGCGATCTTTTCGTAGGCGTTTGCCCCCGATCCAATCGGGGGAGCGAATTGATTATAGAAACATGAGTTTAATTAGTCGATTTATTAGTGAACAAGGAAAAATATTATCTAGACGAGTAAATAGATTGACCTTAAAAGAGCAACGATTAATTACTATTGCTATAAAACAAGCTCGTATTTTGTCTTCGTTACCTTTTCTTAATAATGAGAAACAATTTGAAAGAAGTGAGTCGACCGCTCGAACTACTGGTCTTAGAACCAGAAAAAAATAGGCTTACTCTTCAATTGAATCAAAATTCCAATCCGAACTCAAACATCTGGATCTTTTGTTCAAAAAATCCTGGAATCCGTCGTATTGTAAGAAAAAAAAAAAAGAATCGGGGACGAAGAATAAATCTTTTTTTTATTGAGCGTGTTCGCTCATTTTGACGACTTTATCATATTATTCAGATTTTATCATAGTAATTTCTATTCTACCTTCCCGGAGTTCATTCTCCAGAGAACTCCATTTAAAACATTCTGACGGATTCCTTCCAATCTCCTTATTTTATGATCTCATTGGAAATCATATAAAGACAATTCCTATTTGATATAGCTATTTGTGCAAGTATTTTACGATTAAGAAGCAACTGCCCCTTATACAGATTGTGTATTAATCTACTATAAATATAGGATACCCTATTTTCCCGAATTACTGCATTTATTCGAGTGATCCACAAACGACGAAAATCTCTTTTTTTCCTATCTCTATCACGATCAGCCGAAGCCAAAGCTCTTATTTTCTGTTGAGTAATTGTTCGAGTAAGTCTTGAATGAGCCCCGCGAAAGCTTGATGCAAATAAACGAATTTTTGTTCTACGTCTCCGAGCTATATATCCTCGTCTAATTCTGGTCATTGAATAAATGAAACTTTCATGAATAACTAATTGATTTCCTTTCTTTCAGTTATTCTTTTCCCCTTTCCTAGTCTATTAATAACAAAACGGATTCTTCCAATTTATAAAATGAAAATTCCAATGGCTTTTGCTACTATAACCTTCCCGACCACGCTTTTTTTCCTTTTTTCTAGGCATTGGAAATAATAAATAGAAATAGATAAAGAAATTGTGGGTTCCATCGTCTCTATGGTTACGTCTTAAACGGTGAGGTCCTCTCTATACACCGGAGCCCTTTTCTTCATTTAATCAATGCTATTGTATTGGTAACTTGTACAGTTACCACTCTTTGGCTCTACCCATGAATTTTCCAGTAATAGGTCTTTCCTAACGAGATATACCTTATACAGTAACGGTATTTAATTCTGAAGATTGGTTGGGTAGCTGACCCTGTTAGTCCGTTCTTGCAAGAGTAGAAACATAATCTTTCCGCTTTTTAAATAGGATTTCCCCGCTTAATGGATAACTATTTGTTACCAATGGGGAATTCTTTCTCATCTTAAATTGCAAATTGAAGTGATTGAATTTGCACCAATCGAAACCATAAATTTCAGACACAATAGAAAGATATGATAGATCTATCCTTTTTAGATAGTGAATGGAGTTCTTCCATTCTATCCGATTCACTGGTAATGATCATTGATATTGGAAAATTGGTTTTCTTTCTTTTGTTTTGTCTCAACCCATGATTTAAACGAGTCGCACATACACCCTAGTACATGTTCCTCGACGCTGAGGGCATCCCCGAAGAGCGGGGGATTTAGTGACGTTTCTGATTGGCTGTCTTGGGTTTCTAATAAGTTGTTTAATAGTTGGCATGCTGAATTATACATTATGGGTTGGTTTAGATCGATCCTAACCGGATGAGTATGAATTCCTTCTATTTAATATGAATTTATTCTATTTAATAGAATATTAAACCCTTAAGAAGATAAAATCTGAAATCGTGTATTTGCGTGAAATCACTGCGATTTTTTATACAACCGCTACAAGATCAACAATTCCATGAGCTTGGGCTTCTGTTGCTGACATAAAAATATCCCTTTCCATGTCTTCGGATACAACCCATAAGGGCTTGCCTGTTCTTTGTACATAAACCCTTGTAAGGGTTTCGCGCAGTTTCAGTAGTTCTTCCGCTTCCAGGATAAATTCGCCCGTTTGTGCCTCATAAAAAGCGGCAATAGGTTGATGGATCATTACCCTGATGACATATATAATATAACATAATAAAAGGTTCCTCTATCTCGCACGATGAGTCGAGGAGAAGAGATAAAGAATAAGAAAAAGATAGAATTGAACAACCGTACGGGCATTTTTTTTCGCATTGCATACGGCTCTCCAATGGAATTCGCATTTTTACCTTTCATCGAAGAAAGAGAAAATATGGGGTCTCTTATACCCAGATCGGTAAATGATCCAATTACCACCCTTCTTTTTTTCTGAGGAGTTAAAAAATACTATGATGGCCCCGTTGCTTTATATATTTATTTCGGCTGTTATTCAGCAATCCCAAAGTTTCTTTTTTTTTTTTCAAATAAAAAAAAAAAATAAAGAAAAAATAATCTTCTTTTTTTTTTTTCGTACTCTTTCATAACATAAATATTGTTAATAACCTTCCGGTGTGAAAAAAGTTTGTGACGCTGAAATAGGCCTACGATAGGTAAGATAAAATTGGAAATACCCTTCCTTTATCTCATACTACTCTTTCGATACATAATCGAATATTTTGAAAAAAAAAAACACAATAAAGAATTTGCATATCGAATTCGAAGTGCCATGCTATTATTACTTAATATTAATAATTCATATGGTGAAGGCATAGTCTTCTTTTTTCTCTCAAATAAAAATAAAAAACTCATTGGCGCTAAGCGTGAGGGAATGCTAGACGTTTGGTAATTTCTCCTCCGACCAGGATAAAAGATCCCATTGAGGCGGCCAATCCCATGCATATTGTCTGTACATCTGGTCGCACAAATTGCATAGTATCATAAATAGCTATTCCGGGTATTACCCATCCGCCAGGAGAGTTTATAAACAAATACAGATCCTCGGTCTCATTCTCTATACTGAGATATACCATAAGACCAATAAGTTGATTCGAGATCTCGCTATCAACCTCTTGGCCTAAAAAAAGTAATCTTTCTCGATAAAGTCGGTTGATTAGGATAAAATTGTATCCCTTAGGAGCCGTACAGGCACCTTTTGATGCATACGGTTCAACAAAACTTGCGAAAAGAAATCAATGTGTAGACTCCAGCCCTATTTCTTTTTTCATAGCGGGCTCCTTATAACGAAGGGGCTTTTCTTCCCTTTTTCAAGAACGATGAGTTTGGTTGGTTTTCCTATAATATAATATAAAAAACAATTCACTAAACTTATCGAACTAACTTTTCATTGATGTATTTTTTCATCGAGATCCAATCCAAAAATCACGATGTCATTTTCTTGTTCCTGAATGGGCTTCTTCAATTTTTTTAGGTTTATGCTCTACTCCGAGTAAGGATCTGCCCGATTTTGATTTGCACATATAGGACAAATGACCCCAATACCACGTCTTTTTTGTTCAATTCATTTCTTTCATGTCTTCCGCTAAATATTCGACGTATTCATATTCATTCCATTTATTATTCGATTGATTAACAGTTTGAGATCACTCCTATTTAAAATGAAAATAAATTTCTAAATCGAATCGTTTATGATATAAGTAATAATCATAAATATATTACCAATTGGGTTTTTTTAAACGGAGCCTGGATACTTCATTTTATTGGTCCAGCCAAGCCGACCATAAATTATTTTAATTGCTAATATTAATCTGGATACCTCCTCTCACAAAATGGATCTAATTGCACTTCATTGCGCTTCACGCTACAAAATTTTGATAATTCAATCAATTTTTTTTGGGCGAAACAGAAGATATCTCGATCGAGAGAGAAAATGGGGAAATCCCATATGACCCAATATATCTGACAAGTCGCACTATACGTCAACCCAAGATGCATCTTCCTCTCCGGGACTTCGAAAAGGTACTTTTGGAACACCAATAGGCATAAAATTAAAGAAAAAAGAATTAAGTACTCTATTTCACTTTGATGTGGAAGCGTAATAATGGGCTTATTGTATTAATAATATCGGCCTTTATCATATTTTATACATAGATTGAATAAGTTCAGAAAATAAAGGAAAACAGAATGAATAAAGGAAAATTATTACGAATAGGTCCTTTGAATGATGACCAAATATAGATGCATTCGCTCATAGAAAAGGGAATCAACCCCCATTGCGTATTGGTACTTATCGAGTATAGAATAGATCTGCTTCTCTTTTTTCCTACGAACCAAACTGTTCCATTATTACTAAAAGAATAGAACAAATATTAATCCTTTTTCCGAGATAATCCACTGAAAAAAAGGGGGGTCCATAGCATAGTTTTTTTTCAATGCAATAAAGTTACAGAGTGTCTATTTTTTGTTGATAAAGGGGTATTCCCATGGGTTTGCCTTGGTATCGTGTTCATACCGTCGTATTGAATGATCCCGGTCGTTTGCTTTCTGTCCATATAATGCACACAGCTCTGGTTGCTGGTTGGGCCGGTTCAATGGCTCTATATGAATTAGCAGTTTTTGATCCCTCCGACCCCGTTCTTGATCCAATGTGGAGACAAGGTATGTTCGTTATACCCTTCATGACTCGTTTAGGAATAACCAATTCATGGGGCGGTTGGAGTATTACAGGAGGGACGATAACGAATCCGGGTATTTGGAGTTACGAAGGTGTAGCCGGGGCACATATTGTGTTTTCTGGCTTGTGCTTCTTGGCAGCTATTTGGCATTGGGTGTATTGGGATCTCGAAATATTTGGTGATGAACGTACAGGAAAACCTTCTTTGGATTTGCCTAAGATCTTTGGAATTCATTTATTTCTTTCAGGAGTAGCTTGCTTTGGTTTTGGCGCATTTCATGTAACAGGATTGTATGGTCCTGGAATATGGGTGTCCGACCCTTATGGACTAACTGGAAAGGTACAAGCTGTAAATCCAGCGTGGGGTGTGGAAGGTTTTGATCCTTTTGTTCCAGGAGGAATAGCCTCTCATCATATTGCAGCAGGGACATTGGGCATCTTAGCAGGCTTATTCCATCTTAGTGTCCGCCCGCCACAACGGCTATACAAAGGATTACGTATGGGCAATATTGAAACCGTTCTTTCCAGCAGCATCGCTGCTGTCTTTTTTGCAGCTTTTGTTGTTGCTGGAACTATGTGGTATGGTTCAGCAACTACCCCCATCGAATTATTTGGTCCCACCCGTTATCAATGGGATCAGGGATACTTTCAGCAAGAAATATATCGAAGAGTTAGTGCTGGACTAGCCGAAAATCAAAGTTTATCAGAAGCTTGGTCTAAAATTCCTGAAAAATTAGCTTTTTATGATTACATCGGAAATAATCCGGCGAAAGGGGGATTATTCAGAGCGGGTTCAATGGATAACGGGGATGGAATAGCAGTCGGGTGGTTAGGACACCCTATCTTTAGAGATAAAGAAGGGCGTGAACTTTTTGTACGTCGTATGCCTACTTTTTTTGAAACATTTCCAGTTGTTTTGGTAGACGGGGATGGAATTGTTAGAGCCGATGTTCCTTTTAGAAGGGCAGAATCGAAGTATAGTGTCGAACAAGTAGGTGTAACTGTTGAGTTCTATGGTGGCGAACTGAATGGAGTGAGTTATAGTGATCCTGCTACTGTAAAAAAATATGCTAGACGTGCTCAATTGGGTGAAATTTTTGAATTAGATCGTGCTACTTTGAAATCCGATGGTGTTTTTCGTAGCAGTCCAAGGGGTTGGTTTACTTTTGGACATGCTTCGTTTGCTCTGCTCTTCTTCTTCGGACACATTTGGCATGGTGCTAGAACCTTGTTCAGAGATGTTTTTGCTGGTATTGACCCAGATTTGGATGCTCAAGTGGAATTTGGAGCATTCCAAAAACTTGGAGATCCAACGACAAGAAGACAAGTAGTCTGATGCAACATTGCTCTGTTATTTTTCGCTTCTCGCTTCTATTTTCTGTTTGTGATTTTACATATGGTACTGGAGAAATCTGGATTTAAATCGTCACCTTTTCTTTGATTCTTCTTTTTTCTTTAATCCGGGAGATAATCCCAAATAAATAGGTATGGAAGCTATAATTGTAAACCACGATCGAATTTATGGAAGCATTGGTTTATACATTCCTCTTAGTCTCGACTCTAGGGATCATTTTTTTCGCTATCTTTTTTCGAGAACCGCCTAAAGTTCCAACTAAAAAAATCAAATGATTTTTCATTATCTCAATTGAAGTAATGGGCCTCCCAATATTGGGAGGCCCATTACTTCAACTAGTCCCCGTGTTCCTCGAATGGATCTCTTAGTTGTTGAGAGGGTTGCCCAAAAGCAGTATATAAGGCATACCCAGTAAAACTTACAAGTAAACCAGATATAGAGATGGCGACTAGGGTTGCTGTTTCCATTCTTATATAATTTCAAGACCATAATGGATCTATGATAAGATCGTTTATTTACAACGAAATGGTATACAAAGTCAACAGATCTCAATGAATACAAAATAGGACTTATGGCTGCACAAACTGTTGAGGGTAGTTCTAGATCGGGTCCAAGACGAACTGCTGTAGGGAATTTATTGAAACCATTGAATTCGGAATATGGTAAAGTAGCTCCTGGATGGGGAACTACTCCTTTGATGGGTGTCGCAATGGCTCTATTTGCGATATTCCTATCTATTATTTTGGAGATTTATAATTCTTCCGTTTTACTGGACGGAATTTCACTGAATTAGATTTACAAGAACCACAAAATCCTAGCTTTTAAATACAAAAAGTGAACCTTTTAGGTTTTAGGTCTCGTATTTTGAGTTTAGCTCATTTTTTTGGTAGTTCGACCGCGAAATTTTTTTGTTTCTGTATTTCCGGAATATGAGTGTGTGACTTGTTATAAGTGATCCTATTGATAGTACAGAGAATGGGTCTGTCGTCTTGATAGAGATGGTTTTACCCCGTCGGATATTCATTCTAATATCTGGAGCACGGAATATATGAAATAGGTCACGAAGTATTCGAACTATGATTCATACTTAATATTCAGACCGCGCGGCCGGATTCCACAAATTTTTCCAAAGAAAAAGTTCTAAATTGAAAGATTTTTCTTCTTTCAAATTCCCATTTCTGCTTTGATTTTGCTCAAAGGACAAAGGTTTCTTTGTATTTTTAGTCATTCTATCTATTCTCTTCGGTGAATAAATGATGATCCAACGGTTCTTACTCGGGGAATCTTTGGACTTAGTTTGAAGGTTTTTTTGAATCATCGTGGTTCTAGTATGAATCTGAGGTTTCAATTGATTCATAGGGTCTTAACAAGAAAATTCCTATCAATAATAAAGAAAACAAAAGTAAAACTGCATTACATACAAATAAAAATAACAAATCAAAGAAAAAGAAATAGGTAAATAGAAGATTCAAAAGGCCTGTAACGATCAACATAAAGACAAGCGAGCCGACTTGATTTTTTGGCATTCTAATTATAACCACAAAGAAGAGCTTTCTGATTTTTACTCTTTCGTATCTTTAGATAAGAGTGAATCAGAAGATTAAGAAGTTTCCAATTTTCTATTCCATACCTTTTTTAACCTGTATTTGGGTGTTTTTGTTTGAGCTGTACGAGATGAAATTCTCATATACGGTTCTCGGAGGGGGAGTCTCCTTGGTTTACCTATCTCAATAAAGTTTACGATTGGTTCGAAGAACGTCTCGAGATTCAGGCGATTGCAGATGATATAACTAGTAAATATGTTCCTCCTCATGTCAACATATTTTATTGTATAGGAGGAATTACGCTTACTTGTTTTTTAGTACAAGTAGCTACAGGCTTTGCTATGACTTTTTACTACCGTCCGACCGTTACTGAGGCTTTTGCTTCTGTTCAATACATAATGACGGAAGCTAACTTTGGTTGGTTAATCCGATCAGTTCATCGATGGTCGGCAAGTATGATGGTCCTAATGATAATCCTGCACGTATTTCGTGTGTATCTCACTGGTGGTTTTAAAAAACCTCGCGAATTGACTTGGGTTACAGGTGTGGTTCTGGCTGTATTGACCGCATCTTTTGGTGTAACAGGTTATTCTTTACCTTGGGACCAAATTGGGTATTGGGCAGTCAAAATTGTAACAGGTGTACCGGAAGCGATTCCGGTAATAGGATCGCCTTTAGTAGAGTTATTACGCGGAAGTGCTAGTGTGGGACAGTCCACCTTGACTCGTTTTTATAGTTTGCACACTTTTGTATTACCTCTTCTTACTGCCGTATTTATGTTAATGCATTTTCTAATGATACGTAAGCAAGGTATTTCTGGTCCTTTATAAAGAATATAGATCATAGAGATTTGTAATCAATCATTTATCTTATTACTTGGGGGAGGAACAATAATATTTCATTGCTACAAATATGGATTATTGACAAAGAATAAGACATGTATTTGGAAATTTTCTCTCAACTCCACAATATTGTATTATTTATTTGAACAATATTGTATTATTTATTTGACATGAACGACTAGTTGAAGGGAATTCTCCGAAGAGAAAATGGATTATGGGAGTGTGTGACTTGAACTATTGATTGGGCCGTGCAGAAATATGCTTTTATCTGCTACATTGGAATTCACAACCAAATGTGTCTTTGTTCCAACCGCCGCCCCATAGAGAGGATAGGGATAGGCTGGTTCGCTTGAAGAGAATCCTTTCTATGATCAG